AATGCCAGCTGGGACAGATCTTATTTGAAAGAAAGTTAGCAACCGTTGGCTTGTAGGACTGTGCTACTGGACTGGGTTGGCTACTCTCTGTGATCCCAGCTGCTATTATCAGATAGCTAGGACTGATTCTACAGCTCCTTCACACAGGGTACGGAGGGGGGATACCTAAAGAGAAAGTTTAGAGTTCTTACTTCCAGCCTTCGTTGCTTCACTCTCCTAGGAAGGACTTTACCTCTCTATCTTATAGATGTAATAGGATTTAGAATTCTTCCTCTTAGAGCTTTCCCTCATATTACAGTACTAGAGGCATGGAGGAAGCATTGAAAGGAAGGAATGAAAACCTTACTTACTCCCCTATACCTGAAGGACATATCAAAGAGGATATAACCGTAAGAAGGAATATAAAGAAAAACTTGAGGCTGGTTGAGTGAAATACGGCATGAAACCAATACTAGAAGAGTAAGGAGGAAGCATTAGAAGAAAGGGTTCCTCCCTCATAGCACAGTCCTATGGCTTCTTAGAGAAGGGTAAAGGCACTCATAGCAAGATTCAAAACTGCAAACAGAAGACTCTAATCACTGGAAGGAAGCTAGGCAGGAGCCATTCAAAGCTTCGAGTTACCTCAGCTTGAGAGCGCTAGATAGAAGGAGTTATAATGCATTCGATCCCCTATATAGATCCTGACGAGAAGACGAAAAGATGCATCGTCTTATCATCTGTTCTGCCTTTTGCATCTTCCTTGAAGGTTATAGCAGACGAAGACGGAAGACATTGATCTAGTTATCTTTTTATCTATCCTCTTTCTAAAGATAGATAAGCAAGGTTTTTCTCACTACTGGCAAGAAGCCTTAAGAGAAGAAGCTCTTTCTAGTGGAAGAGGCTGGGCAAGCACATCAAAGGGCCAGGTTTTTAGTAGTTCAGGGTTGCCGAGAGCCCCAGCATAGAACTTTTATCTGACTAGGAGCAGCTAAGCCCCTACCTATATAGTCAAGAGGGATGGAGCCCCGAAAGAAGTAAGGCTAGTCGATTTCCAAGATTTTAGTAGCTCAGGTAAGGTTCCCGGGATTGGAGTGGGTCTATTAGCACAGGGACAGACCTGTTAGAAGAATCCCTACGGCATCCTTAAGAGGCTCAAAGATCTTGAAAAAAGAACGAGTGAGGACGTGTCCAATCTGAACCAAGCTCAAAGCTAAAAAAGAATAAGGAAACACACTCTTTGTCGGAACGAGGAAGAACTGTTGACGTAAAACCCGCTTTTCCGCTCTTTCCCTCTCTTCTTTGCGACAAGCTTCGGAACCTAAGTCAGAGAGATGAGATCTCATTGCTAGTGTTCTTAGATAGTAGGGACCTGCTTGTGCCAATAGCAAAAAACCAGATCGTTGCCCGAACTACCCTTCTCAATGCCTGTTTTCTTACTTTCATTTCTATTGTAAATAGTAGTCAACGGCTCGCTCAAAGGAAAATCTAACAAGCCAATGTTTGCATTCGGGCGAGTGCATAGCCATCGATCTCGAGTGATCCCAGTCTATGATCTAGAGTCCCTAAGAAATTACTGTAAGATGTGAATGATGCTTTTCTTTTGACTTTCCCTAAGATGAAGCTAGAGTCGTCAAAGTCCATAGTCGACAAAGAAAGAATGATTTAGTTCCGATTCCCTGTCTTCATCTTTTCTAGAAAAAGACTTCCATTTCTCTACTAGAGTACGAGATCAATTCAAAGAGGACTAGATTGACCCTGAGAAAGAAGATTTTTTGGTAGGATGCTAAACTGAGAAGGCTAAGTAAGCAATGAATCGCGGAGAAAGCTCTTTTTTTTTCCCTTAACTTAGTATAAGTAAGAAAGACAGTCCGATTTCCTATGCCGAAAGATCGATCTGGTTTAGCGCTTTTCATTTTTCTTTTTTTGGTATTGATCCTGGCTCAGAAGGAAGACCAGAAAGGTGTACCGGTGGAGCACTTTACCTTATTATAGATTATAGAAAATCAAAAAAGAAAGAATTCCCCCTCCCTTATGCTATCTGGATCTATGGTAATGAAATCATTTATCTTCTTATCGCAGAAAGATTGAATGTCATTTGTGATTAGCAGTCAAATGGAATGAGCATAATCAGAAATATGGTTTGTGGCTCACTTCGTACCTCTTCTAATCGTTGATATTGAAACGCAAAGGTCTAAGCTAGTAAGTAGCTCATCCCTAGCTTTTTCTTTCTTGGTATGTGGTCTCCTGCCATTTTTCTTTTTTATAGCACTGTAGTTGCATAAGCAGTCAAGTTCAGGGGACGGAGTTCAAGGCGAGTAGTCTCTGGAAGTAGGTTCATCCCCCTCTTGGTTGGCGATGGCCAGGTCTTTTGGTATAAATGACTTGCGATAGTCTAGCTAGCGAAGTAGGGTAGGATAGCAAACGAAGCGATAAGGAACGGAGTCTGTAGCTGCCCTTCTATCTTTCTTTTAAGAAAAAGAGTGAATCTATAGAGAGCTAATAGACTATATGCTTCTAGTAC